CCAACCCTAGAACCTGGCAAAATAACTATCAATGAATTCCCGAGCAATTCTCAACCAACATATGCGATTCATTCCCGTAAAGATTCTAACACACAGAAGACTCGTTACCTTTGGAGCGGGATGAGTTATACATCCGGCGAGCGCCGGTGAAGAACGCAAGCTAAGCTGGAGCTCGGGTTTATATTCCATCAAGAGAAAGGGGGCAGACTGGTAAGAAGGCCGACCACATAGGGGGAGCGAACCGAAAAGCTCAGCTTTGAAGAGATTAAAATTTTACTTTTTCCCCACTTATCATCTTGGGACTTGTTCCCTCTTCAACTCAGCGCTTTATAGGTAGGCATTTTTATTGAGAATTAAGGTAACCACCTTTTAAAAAAGTAGCCGAGCTCTCACAAATAGAATTGGAGTACCACGGAGAAAAGCTAGCTGCATAAACAAGACAGGGATCGCCCGCTCGGCAATGCTACCTTGGGGAGGAGACAACAAAACACTTTTTTATAACAATTTAAACTCATATTCAAAAGCTTTTTCGATATATGAACAAGATTACTATAAAAGAGTTGGTGAACATTGTTCTGACTCATAGCTCTAAGATGACTAGCATGAATAAGCCAGCTTCAACACCACCTATACTCTGAATCATAGACAGACTTGCACCGGCCTCAACATAAAAGGATGACCCGGTCTGTCTATTTGTACGCATTGGCTTAACTCACTCCTAAGCTCCCTAGACACTGCAAAGAACACATAATGAAAACGGCCCGGTAAAGGCGGAACGAGAAAGGAGTTTGTTTGATAAAAAAGAGTTTGGGAATGCCCTGCTTAGTTAACAAACATCGAGTTTGGAGTCGGGGCAGCGTGGATACGAGACTATTGAAGTGAAGTTTGGAAAAATTTTGGTTTTCTATCTTCAGATTACAAAATTGGAGACTCACCAAGGCCTTTCAGCGATTCGACGCGCCCCCCTAAGCTAGACGCTTCACCTACCCGACCTCAGAGAGAATAGAACGAGTCGCCCGAGCCCAGTCTTACTAAGAGTTTGAATTGCTCCGTAGGATAGTAGGGCGAATGAATCGCATTAGTGCGATTTGGCTAGCGGAATCACCCTTATATATTCTATATTTTTCAACCAGGTCAACTGACGCCAGCATCGCCACTACGGAAACTCAATTTCCTTAGTCCTTTTTCTGTGAAACAAAGCCAAGCCTTTTCCGCCTTCCATCCCGCGTTTCCCTGCTTGAGACTGCTTTTTATTAGCCCAGTCATGAACCACCCCGGTTGGAGCCATGGTCTACCCGGCAGTGCTTCATATCCTCCTTGCTCTTTGTCTAATCTTAGACTAAAGGTACCAAACCGGGCATCCTTTTTTGTTGTTTTTCTTTTGGCTAAGAAGCCCGTAGGTTGTACGCCAGCCATATGTAGCTTGAACTGTGATGGCCACAATGCTTAGCTATTGCCGATACCCAAGACGCCTTTGGTTGAATGTTCACACCCGATCCACCGTCTGCACTTCCTACATTCAGTCCCGGAAATTGAAACAGGAAAACTGGAATTGTAACCTCCCGGTCTGCTGTAGTCAGCTTCACGGTGTGCCTGACTGGCGAGTCCGCCGTCTCCACGGCTTCCCTTTTAGCGGGCTGCTCCTCAAGCCTTCGAGTGCCGATCTTCGCGAGACGGCCCAAGCGAAGATCTTCGATCCGAATCTTCGCATCTACTCTCTCTTAGAGGATGAACTACGCCTTCGCTATCGCAAGAATATAGCGATCGAAGAGAGCTATCGCTCAGCTGCTTCGCGTATTACTCACGAAAGCCGTATTGCCCGAAGGGGGCATGCCGCAAGAGCGTAGGAGGCGTGCCCGAAGGGCAGCGGAAGCTGTGCGGTTCCAGGTGCCGTCGCTAGATTGAGATCTGCAGGGTGGCGAGGACTTCGACTGCCTTGTATCGGGTGCAGAGAAGGGGGTGGTAGGCTTAGTAGGGCTCGAACCTACAATATAACCGTTATGAGCGGTACGTTTCAACCAATTAAACTATAAGCCCCTGCGGATCTCTACATGCAATTCGCCCACTTCGGGAAGAGCGGACGGAAGGAAAGAGGAGGCCTTTGCTCTATCTGCTTCTTCCTCTTCCCGGGAATGAACAATTGGATAAAAAAAACGGATTTTCTTAGTTTATAGATATAATTATATAATTATATATCTATTATATAATTATATATCTATTATTTTATATAAAATAAATTTTTTAAGCAAGCGGCCCCTTCGCGACTCAAACGGGCGGGGGCGCTTTGTTTGCTTGCAATGCCTGCAGTTCGCCTTTAGTTAGAAGTATAAGTAGAGGGCACCCTTTGCCCCACACTTCAGAAAAGGTAAAAAAGTATGGATTAAGTAAGAAAAAGTACATAACATAAGGAGTGAGAAAGAAAAACTTGGTTACGGGAACCGAAGGTTAGGCCGACTACTTACTTTAGTATAGCTACACCTAAAAAAGTTTATTCCTACCCCCTTTTCTTCCCCTTTCTGTCAATGTTGCCAATTCTCAGAATACTTATAATGTACCCTCGCGCATACAATTGCCCAACAACTTTCTTCCTCCGACTTCTTTAGCCACTTCCGCATCTGTCGTCTTCGGGATCGGGAGAGCTTGCTTCGTGGCGGAGCATTTAGCAATTCCAGCAGCCTGGTGAGGGCTGGCTGTCTGGGGACAGGTTAAGGCTGGGCCTGCTGGGCTTGCTTCTCATGAGATTGGGTGAGGGAATCGGAAAGGGGCTCATAAACCGGGCGGGCGGGCTTTTGGGCACACGGAAAGGGGGAAGTGGATGGAGGGTGCTTCTCAGCTAGAGTTGGGGGTGGGGTCGCTATAGTGGCTAGGGCGAGTCTTCCTACACGGCGCCCGGCTCTAGACTAGACGAAGCTGCAGCCTACCCTCGAAGCTCTTCATAGTCAGGCGGGGTAGACAATCTTCTTTCAAAAAGAGACAGACCAGAGATGACAGAGGAAGGTATTCGGTTCAAAAAAGATACGGCAGTCAAAACTGCTTCTGTCCCTAGTTTTTTTGGGCTGAAGCTGAGAGCAAGAGAGAGCAAGTTGTCTCCAATATATGTATATGGCGATGTTTCCGCTCGGCAACTCCATTCTGCTGAGGAGTGCGGGGGCAGGATCGTTGGGAAAGCGCTTTGTAAGTGAAGTGAGTTGAAGCAAGCAGAGTTCAGAAGGCAGCGGAGATATACCCCCAAGGAAAACCCTTTTTTTTAGTAAATTTTTTCATTGTTCTGTCAAAAATAACATATACGGATGATCCTCCTTTCGATAACAGAGGGGCAGGATGGACTTCGGACACAAGATCAAAAGGAGAAGTAGAAAGAGCTTCTTAAATAAAGGAAGGGCCGAGCCTTTTCCCCGTTTGCAACCCATATAAGTAGAAATCTCAATGTTAGGTACAGACCCCAACATTCCAGTAGAAAAAAAAATATCTAAGCCTTGGGCTGCAGACATGTCCTAATCTACGATGCCACAACAAAAAAGGGGGAGGGAACAACACCAGACACAGCGGAAAAGGCAAAAGACTGAGGTAAACGAAGTTTCTCCAAAAAAGAGAGCTTGCCAACTCTATGGTCCTTCCCAATCCCCTTAAGGGCCTATCGCATGATCCTGTTCAAGACAGGAGGTAGGAGAGAAGTGAATATAAGCATTTTTTTTTTCAAGCCGGAAAGAAGATTCGCTGAGAGAGCGGGAAAATGAAAAAGAGCAGAACATATTCGATGATAACGAGAGAGAGTACCAAGACTGGCTAGAGGGAATTGTTCGGAGTTTTCAGTTTAAACAAAAAGGAACTAAGATGGAGAACGAAGAGAAGAAAGAAGTGAAGAATCACCAGTAATATTCTTCGATGCACCCGAAGAAAGTAAGCAGCCCCCTATGTTGTAAGCGTAAGGGGGATCAAATACCTGTAACAGAGGAGGAAGAGATATGACAAGACGGATTCAACCTCTGAATCTGCTTCCGCTGTCGTGGGGTAAAACTATCTGTGTCGGGTGTGGGAGTGCTCCTAAGATCATAGAAGTAATGCTGCAGAGGCCCTATGGAGTAAGGGGATTAGGAAGTCTCCGATTCAGTAGGCGTCTCTGGGGGAGCAGCAAGATGAGCTGTGTCTGACTGTCGGCGAGAATTTGCATTCTGCCGCTTACGAGAGTCTGCAATCATGTGACCCCGCTTCTTGCAATAGTGGCGATCTTGGACATGTCTCGTTGGCCTGATGCACCAGCGGAGCTTCCAGATTGAAGATTCTGACCATAGGGTCGATGTCCCGAAGCATGTTCAGCCGCAAGAACCTGATCTGAAGCACCCTGAGTAATATAAGATCGACCCCCAGCACCCAACCTAAGTAAAGGGGCTCAAGTCGAGTCTCCTCGGATCTCACATCAGCAACTGCTCTCTCAATGTCTGGTAGAGGAACTCGATGTTGAATTGAGGATCTAACATTCTCGAACTCAGGCCTCAAGCCCATCAAAAACTTAGAGAGCCCCTTTATACTCTATAAGGCTATTCTATGTTATATGAAAGTATTCCCGACAAGAACCCTTCGAATCGGTGCCCCTATCTTCTTTGAAAGGGGTCCCTCATGTTCAGCTGGTCCCATAGAAGCCAAAGCCTTCGGTAATAATAAATAGTATAGCACACTTCTTTCTTTATTTTACCCATAAGCTAAGGCATGTTCTTCATGTTGCAACTGATAGAAGGGTGGAGAATCATCCTGATAATTAAGATTACTTATGTAATCCAAAAAATATTTAGCAGTCGCAAAAGAGGCGACGGTGTATATGGGGCTCAAAGGAAGTACACAAGTCATCCCGTTTGAAGCTAAGCACTTTTCATCTTTTGTAGGAAAATCCCCTTCTCTAGTCTTGGGAAATTGAAGCGACCCATCCACATAAGCACAAGATTCTTTTTTCCCGAGCAAATCATTCTTCATCGCATAAGCCCATGACAAGTAATTTCCGGATG